TTTCTAGAATGTCTAATATCTTTTTTAGATCTTCTATGTGAAAATGTTCAATTTTTATAAGGTCTTCTTGACTGTTATTCAAAAGGTCCAATAATGTATGTATATTGGACTTTTTGAGACAATTATAGATTCTGGGAGGCAATTCTAATTGGTCAATAAAAATATATTGAAATGCTAGTTCTTTTTTTTTTTTTCTTAGGTTAACTAATCTATTATGAAAAGGAAAAAGGGGTAAAGTAACTTGATGTTGATTGTTCTCTAAATAGAACGTTTCTTCTTCTACATGTAGAAAAGGAATAAATAAATTAATCAAATTCCGGGAGGCTTCATGAAGTGCTTCTTTAGGAGTTAAACTTCCATTTGTCCATATTTCTAGAAAAAGAATCTCTTGTTTTTCATTCCCATTCCCATAAGAATGAATACTATGATTCGCGTTTTGAACAGGCATGAATACTGCATCTATAGGATAACTTCTGTCTTCAAAGTTATTTGACATTTTTAGGCTGTATCCGCGATTCCTCTCGATTTTTAATCCAATACACAAATCTATTGGTTCCGTTAAGGTAGCTATATGCTGTGTATTATCAACTATTTCCACAGAGGGCGGTAAAATTATGTCTCGAGCAGTTATATATCCGGGACCTTTGACACAAATAAGCGCGTTGCGCGTTCCGTATAGATTACTTCTTAATACAATCTCATTCAAATTCATTAAAATTTCATGTACTGATTCTTGAATACCTACTATGTTAGAATAGTCATGTGGTATGTTCTCAGATTTTGCACGTGTAATACATGTTCCTTCTATTTCGCCAAGTAAAGCTCTTCGCATCGCAATGCCTATTGTGTCGGCTTGACCTTTCATAAGTGGAGACAGAATAAAGCGTCCATAATAAAGACGCTTACTGTCTCTTCTTGATTCAACACACTTCCACTGTAGTGTCCGAGTAGATACTTTGACTTTCTCTCGAACCATAGTAATTTTATTTGATCAGATCATTGAATCGTTTATTTCTCTTGAAACCCTTTCAGCTTTTATTTAGTTCTATACACGTCTTTTTTTAGGGGGTCTACAACCATTATGTGGCATAGGGGTTACATCTCGTACGAAACTTAAAAGTATACCGCTTCTACGAATAGCTCGTAATGCTGCATCTCTTCCCAGTCCAGGGCCTTTTATCCTTACCTCAGCTCGTTGCATACCTTGATCCACTACTGCTCGAATAGCATTTCCTGCTGCGGTTTGAGCAGCAAAAGGTGTTCCTCTTCTTGTACCCCTGAATCCACAAGTACCCGCGGAGGACCAAGAAATAACCCGGCCCCGTACATCTGTAACGGTCACAATGGTATTGTTGAAACTTGCTTGAACATGAATAACTCCCTTTGGTATTCTACGTACATTTTTACGTGAACCACTACGTGTATTTTTACGTGAACCAATTCTTAATATAGGTTTTGCCATATTTTTTCATTTCACAAGAAATATATGGATATATCCATTTCATGTCAAAACGGACTTTTTTTGCCAGCTCCTTGGAAGTGCCCTTTCCTTTATTTTATTTACTTTAGTAAGATTATCCTTGTCTTTGTTTATGCCTCGGGTTGGAACAAATTACTATAATTCGTCCCCTCCTACGGATTAGTCGACACTTTTCACAAATTTTACGAACGGAAGCCCTTATTTTCATAGTTATTATTCCTTAATTCTGTGAATATACTTATTGTTTTGTTGGACGAAAAAAGGTTTCTTGATATTTTTGAATCTTTAATTTATCTTCGTGAAAGGAATGTTGAAATTAAAAAAACCACTTACTCTTTTAAATCCTTGTTATGAAGTCCAGAAAGCGGCTGTCCCCTGATTAACTTAATACCTAAGAACTTGCTAAAATTTTTATTTTTAGCAGGGGTGGTATTACACAACCCTCTTTTTTCACAAATGGTAAATTCCGGATATCCAATTTTTATATTAGAAGGATTACCATATATAACACAAAATTTCTCCGCCGATTCTTTTTAGTCTAGCTTCTCGGTCTGTCATTATACCTTGAGAAGTCGAAAGGATTACAATTCCTATTCCGCCTAAAATTCGTGGAATTCGTTGATAGTTAGAATAGATTCGTAGGCCCGGTCGACTTATTCTCTTTAAATTTAAAATAGTTTTATAGGATTCTTTCTTATTTCGTCTATGTTTTAGGGTTAAAATCAAAAAATATTGATTGTTTTCACGATGTTTCCTTACGTTTTCGATAAAACCCTCCCGTAAAAGTATTTTAACAATGCTTTCGGTGATGTTAGTCGACCCTATCCGAACTGTTCCTTTTCTATTCATGTCAGCATTTCGTATAGAGGTTATTATATCAGCAATAGTGTCTTTCCCCATGATAAGTTAAAATTCCTTATTGTTCTATAATTTTGATATAATCAACATGTTCTTTTTCTTTTATTTATATATAGATATAGACGAATTATATATTAATATATGAATTAAATTATTAATATTTTATTATTAAGGGTATATGCGTGATACACAATCGATTAATTAATTTTATTTCAATACCATTTTTTTAATCCTATACTAACTATCGATATTTAGGTCTTATAAGACCTCAGGAGCTAATGAAACGATTTTAGTAAAGTTTAATTGTCTCAATTCCCGTGGGATCGCCCCAAAAACTCGAGTTCCTTTTGGATTCCCTTCTTGATCAATGACAACTGCGGCGTTGTCATCATATCGTATTATCGTCCCATTGTTACGTTTGAGTTCTTTACAAGTACGTACAATTACTGCTCTTATCACTTCTGATCTTTCTAGAGGAGTATTTGGTATTGCTTCCTTGATTACAGCAACAATAACGTCACCAATATGAGCATATCGGCGATTACTAGCTCCTATTATTCGAATACACATCAATTCTCGAGCCCCGCTGTTGTCTGCTACATTCAAATAGGTTTGTGGTTGAATCATATCATTTTTTTGTATCTCTTCTTTTAATACAAAGGACGAAGTAAAAAAATATTGTTTGTCAAAAAAATAAAACCGATAATCTTTTTATTCTTAAATGTTATTTAGCTTTTTCATTCTATATTCCTATTCAGAAATAATGAATTGGGTTTTTATAGGCATTTTTGATGCCGCTATTGAAATAGCTTTTCTGGCTATATTTTCGGGTACACCACCCATTTCATAAAGGATTTTACCTGGTTTAACCACAGCTACCCAATATTCTGGGGATCCTTTCCCAGAACCCATACGCGTTTCCGCCGGTCTTACTGTAACAGGTTTGTCTGGAAATATACGTACCCAAATTTTTCCCCCACGTCGTACATTTCTTGACATTGCTCGTCGCCCTGCTTCTATTTGTCTAGATGTGATCCAAGCGGGTTCAAGTGTTTGAAGAGCATATCTGCCAAAACAAATACGATTCCCACGAGAAGATATTCCTTTTAGTCTTCCTCGATGTTGTTTACGAAATCTGGTTCTTTTTGGGTTATAGTTGATGGGTTTTTTCTAAATTATAAAGTCCATCTCTACTACAGAACTGAACGTGAGAGTTTCTTCTCATCCAGCTCCTCGCGAATAAAAGTACTAAAAAAGCTTGTATTAAGATATAGATGTAGTTAATGATTAATCCTATTAATCATGGTCTTTTTTGAAATTTCATCTGATCTCTTCTAAATTTGTCTATGTCTTTTTCAAAATGGAACCCAAGATGAATTCTATTTATATTTATTTAAAAATAACGTAATATCATTATCTCGAATGTCGTTTTTGCTAGAGTTAGAATATAATATTCTAACAAAATCCTTCTTTTCTTTTATCTTTTTCATTTTTTTTTTTCGTTTTTTATTACTTTTTTTATTTGAAAAAAAAAATATATATATTCGCCGGCGAATATTTACTCTTTCAATATCTATTTAAGTTTGATGTTTATCCCACGAGGTCTCAGAATAAAAATCAGAATAGATAATAAAGTTTATGGTTTATTCCGCCGTCCTGTCCAATGAATTACTAAGATTTATTTTTCAATTGAGTCCTATATATTCATGGGTTCCGTCGTTCCCATCGCCTCTTGATTAATCATTAGGCCCGAATTCTACAATGGAGCTCTTACCTGAAATTTTTAATTTTATTTTTTAATTTATTTTTGAGTCAATTTTCTCAGTTTTTATTGGCTCAAGGCTCTTAATTTTTTGTTTTCAGAACGAACAGATTTATTTAATTATTATGAATGAATCTGTATTCATGCTTTATTACATTGTTTTTATTACAGTGACCTCATAGACTTTCCAAATTGGAATAATAGATCATTAATATTCAATTTTTTCTCTCTTTCTTTCATCCTTCCATTTATCCGCATACTTTTCGATTACCTTTGATAACTTATAATAATATTTCGTTATTCTTTTTTTGTAAAAAAAAAATTCAGTTGCTACAATTATATGATCAGTCTATCATATCTTGACTTATTTTTTTGGATCCAGATAATGCGAAGCAATGAGTTGCTTAGGTTATTTATTAATGCTATAGTTATTAGTTGCTCTTATAGGTAAGTTCTTTTTTATTTTTTTTTCTTAGTCTAATCGAATCCTAAACTAACGAGTCACACACTAAGCATAGCAATTTTATCAAAGGAGTTTTGATGGAAATTTTTATTCAACCTTATAGAATTGCTTATTTTTTCTTAAACAAAAAAAGAAGACTGTAATTTTTTATTGCTGTCTGTATAGTGTTATACTATATAGTTTTTGTTTTTTATCCTTGGATAATTTGTTTTTTATCCTTGGATAAAATGTAAAGACAAATAAAGTTTGTTATTCTTCGTCTACGAATATCCAAATTTTTATTCCTAAAACCCCATAAATAGTTCGAACTGTATAGGAACAATAATCAATTTTAGCTTCAATTGTTTGTAAAGGAACTCTGCCTTCTCTGATCCATTCAACACGTGCAATTTCTTTTCCGTCGATACGTCCTGCAATTTGTACTTGAATTCCTTTTG